AAGAGCACGAAAAATTGAGCGTTTCCTATCACAACCCTTTTTTGTCGCAGAAGTTTTTACCGGTTCCCCGGGTAAATATGTTGGTTTAGCCGAAACAATTAGAGGGTTTAAATTGATCCTTTCCGGCGAATTAGATGGTCTTCCTGAACAAGCCTTTTATTTGGTAGGTAACATTGATGAAGCTACTGCGAAGGCTACGAATTTAGAAATGGAGAATAAATTGAAGAAATGAGCTTAAATCTTTGTGTACTAACCCCTAATCGAATTGTTTGGGATTCAGAAGTGCAAGAAATCATTTTATCGACGAATAGTGGGCAAATTGGCGTATTACCAAACCACGCCCCTATTGCCACAGCTGTGGATATAGGTATATTAAGAATACGACTTAACGAGGAATGGTTAACGATGGCTCTGCTGGGCGGTTTTGCTAGAATAGGCAATAATGAGATTATTATTTTAGTAAATGACGCGGAAAAGGGTAGTGACATTGATCCACAAGAAGCTCAAGAAACTCTTGAACTAGCGGAAGCTAACTTAAGAAAAGCAGAAGGCAAGAGACAAACAATTGAGGGAACCCTAGCTGTCCGACGGGCTAGGACCCGAGTCGAGGCTATCAATGCGGGTTTACAACCAGTCAGTGTGTACAAATAATCACAGGAACTTCTATCTAAACGGAACCTATGGCTATCGATGCTTTTTTTTATTCTTCTTTTTCTTATTCCGCCCATTGATTAAAAGAATGAATATGAATAGAAAAGAATTCAAAAAATAAAAGAAGATAGTCTAAATTAATAAAACTTATTAGATACCAAAACTCGGGTATCTAATAAGATCTACCTACTATTGGATTTGAACCAATGACTCCTGCCGTATGAAAGCAATACTCTAACCACTGAGTTAAGTAGGTGTCTTTTATGATCACAACGAAAACCAAACGCAAAGGAACTCATCTTACTCGTAGTACAGCGATGAATGATCAATTCAATATTACTGCGTAGCATACCATACCAATCAACCAAAGGGATATGTGTTGAATCATGGACTATTCATCTTGACAAGAAATTATCTACATGCATAATATTCTATGTATCACAAACACAAGAACACAAGGGCTATAGCTCAGTTAGGTAGAGCACCTCGTTTACACGTGCGCCAATGTTTTCCAAAGAAAGGGGTCCATCACATGATGGAATTCAAAAGATTGCTCTTATTGCGCAATCATCGATGTCTTACTCCATAACGTTTAGAGAACAAAACAAGAGAACAATCGCCTGACAAAAGATTCTTCGTTCGCTTCGGTGTCCCCTTTGTTTCAGTTAAGCACCAAATAGAACGCATCTTTGATTTTAGATATTGATAAGGTGAATACCCCAGTTTATTCAATGCTTGGTATAATGAGTAGAAGGCCCTCAACAAATTATCTTTTCTCCCTATTCACTTTAAGGTGTATGAGGTTTGATATTTGCTTTCTTAAGCGGGGGGGGATGGAGCCTCCATTTAACTTAGGTTGTTCTCCGCAAGAAGCAGACCTACGTCAAGAAACCCCTCTTTGAAACACTTTGGTATTGCCCGTGAGGTAAAATCAAAATAATGAATCCGGGCAGATGGAGCCATTTCTTTATTTGATTTGCAAAAAAAAAAAGATGGCAGACTGACTGATAGTTATTTCAGTCAACGAAAGAGCCCAATGCAAAAAAAGCATGTTGGGTCTTTGAAACAGTTCGAATCATTTTGATAATGATCAGTTTGATCTGTTTTACCGAGAAGGTCTACGGTTCGAATCCGTATAGCCCTAATAGATATCATATCGAACTAATCCATTCAAACTCAAAAATCGCATATTCTATTCTTTTGAATTTATTTGGATTAATAATTGAATCCAATTAGCATGCATATATATACTTTATATATTGTATATCAAATTCTATATATACAATAAGAATCAAATGTGGAAAGAATACGATTATATTAGTAATAAGACTATACTAGTAATATAATCTATTACTATATTATTTTGGATTTAGTAATCAAATCCTTTTCACTTTTAAGCTAAAAAATCGAATTTGAATCGAAAAAAATGGAAATCAATTTCCAATCGAATATAAATTCGAATATTAATTCAATTTGTTACTGGAATTCAATTTTATTTGAATTCCTTTTTTCGGCTGAATAAAACGAAAAACCGAAAGACATAGAAAGTTTTCTTTAGTTTTCATTTGTAGAATTTTTATAAAAACTCAGAACAGTAGCGTTTTTTACCTCCTCTCTAGATATAGATATCTATTGAACTACAATATCTATAGAAATACGATATCTATAGAAAATAGACGATCTAAGAATATAAGATCTATAGAAGTATTTTCTATTCGTATTTAGATAATCTAAAATGAAGTAAATAAATAAGATTTCACTTGATGATGAATTTTTTAAGTAAACGAGATCTGTACTACAGCCAACAAATGAAACTCGGTTGGGTCGACCCAAATGAATTTTTTTTGAC